TCCATCACATTGGCAGAACAAAAATATCGTATCATATGTATAAATATGGAGGGAAATTTTTAGTACATGAAATATTGATTTGCTAGATACTCGATATAGAAATAGATATCAAAAAAGGGGGATCTTCTGTTCTGAAATTGGAATCAAAGAAAGATATTTAAGATGGCTTGTATGTTGTGACTTGTAATAAATGTTTCTCCGTAAAGGAAGGGGGCCATTTTTCCATTTTCAACTTATTCCTATAGAACATCTAGGAACAAGAAGATTTAATCGGAAATATCGACAGATTCCCGCGTAGTCCAAAGAAATATGAAAATACTAAAAAAAAAAAGGATCCAATTTTATCTCTATCGAATTTTAATATCAGAATAGTGAATAGAATTATGATGCAATGGGTTAGGTCCACTTACTTTTTCTTTTGTTGATTTCTAATCGATTTAATTGGAATACTGGAAAATAGGTATTGGAATATTTTATTCAAGTAGACGACTTACCCGTATTTATTATAATTTATAATTCATTATAATAAGATTAGCAAATTTATAACTATACTATAATTTATTAGTATAGTTAGAATTTATATAATGATATTAAATCATACAATTTGTTACTTTTTTATTACAAATATCCACAATAACTTTATTCGTACTTCAAATAGGAATACTACCACCGGAGTTTTTTGATTTATGAAAAAATCAAAGCCCCTTATCGGATTTGAACCGATGACTTACGCCTTACCATGGCGTTACTCTACCACTGAGTTAAAAGGGCTTGTTTGATTCAATTCCTGAATAAAGTCACTAGCCACTAGGAGTTTAGTATATATACTTATTATAATATATGTACATATAAGACTATATCTTATACATATAGTGGTTCGTTCGGAAATGAAAAATTTGTCCAATTCTAGGCGAGGATATACTAGTGAATATAGGTAAAATAAAAAGGTTTATTGATATTGGATTTTATAAATAGCAATATAATGAATTGTTTCCTATCCTAATTGATATCATAACGAAATTCATTTGATTGATACATGTACTCACTAATTTAACAGAGATCCAACATAGTTGATTGAATGATTGATAAAGAAATTTGGCGCAGCCCCTGAACGAAATTATGAACTAACTTAGTCTTATTATTATTGTTGAAAAAAAAAAAATGTTATAGCCATAGCCACGTGAAAGACGGAAAGATCCTCCGTATCGAGTCATACCATCCCACTCTATTGACAGTTTTTTAAAACTGCTCATACTATGATCATAGTATGATGGCGGTCCTGCAAGTATGGTATGCCCCCATCGTCTAGCGGTTTAGGACATCTCTCTTTCAAGGAGGCAGCGGGGATTCGACTTCCCCTGGGGGTAGGGTACTATGAAAGGAAGTTGATCATCAATTATCAATAAGCCTGGAATTTCGTCTTCCTGGGTCGATGCCCGAGCGGTTAATGGGGACGGACTGTAAATTCGTTGGCAATATGTCTACGCTGGTTCAAATCCAGCTCGGCCCAAAAATTCGCCGATCTACCACGAAATGATATCAGATAACCCATTTTGTGCTCTCCAGAAATGCCCGATCCAAAAATAAAATACGTTAAGAGAAATTTTCTTCATTCATATCGGGATCTGTAAGTATAAAAAAAATCTAAGGAAAGGGTAAAAGAACCCTTTAAAGAGCAATTATCCCATTTAGTTGGCAATAACGAAAGTAATCCAGGTCGTTCTCACTAAACCGTATGGGTATCAATATATCACTCACGGCTCTGTTACAACACGCCAATTTGAATCTAAATTCAAAATTGAAAGGGTTAGAATAAAATCAAAAAAAAAAATATGTATACATAATACTTTATTTTAGTATGGTATTTACTTGGGATTGTAGTTCAATTGGTCAGAGCACCGCCCTGTCAAGGCGGAAGCTGCGGGTTCGAGCCCCGTCAGTCCCGACGGATCCAATAAAAAATATATATATATATAAATTCCGCTCTCTATTTTTTGTGAAAGGAAAGCACGTAGAATTTCATCCCCAACGGCAATCCCTCTTCGTTAATTTATTTTTCTTTTTTCACATTTATCATCAATGGGGGAATTTCCATTTCTTTGAATAGTACTGATTCGATTGATGGGAGATAGACATATGTGGATGAGGACAATTATTGTATTGGTAGCATCCGATTCAGGAGTCCAAGAGATACCATACTGTACTGGATATGACTTTTTCGATTACTCCAGATCTGTCGAATAGAGTATTGTATGGTTCCCGGAAGTGCATATAGAAATGAAATTTGCACAATATAAACTAATGTTAACATAGTTATTCTATTGTAATAGAATACATACTTTCAGGGATCGCTTTTTTATTAGGGGGGTGCCTTTTTTTTTATTAAGGGGTTTCCTTGAAACAACAAGCTTTTGAAATTTTTAGATAAAAAAAAATAGTTAATTTGATGGAATATTCGACTTTTTTTCTACCAAAACTTGTACGCGTCTTTATTATCCTTCTTTTGTTTTCCAAGAAGATTAGATCAGTAAAAAACGAAGTTTAGAACTTAACTCTTTCCTTTTTTTTTTTCATTTAGGTTCTATTGTTTGTTGGGGGTTGTTTCGAATCAATGGTAAGTGTACGGGCGGTTCAATGATACTTCATCAGATGGTAAAGAGGGCGGTAGGTTATAGAAAAGAAAGAATGATAAATAAAAAATAAAAGAATTATTGGTTGGATCAAGAAGAAAATTTTGAGTTCGGTATGGATAAAAGATCTTCCTATGTTATACTATTGTTATACTATTCAATTCTTGACGATGAGTTGATTTGATAGTGCAGATATTGTTATTCATGATATTGATCCGATTCTATATCATCGAGATGTAATTCATCCCATTGAATTTACAAGTGAAAGATTTATTATCTCTATGGGATTAACTCCCGAGTTATTGCGAATTAAAGAAAAATGAAACAATGAGATTATGGAAGTAAATATTCTCGCATTTATTGCTACTGCACTGTTTATTCTAGTTCCTACCGCTTTTTTACTTATAATATACGTAAAAACAGTCAGCCAAGGTGATTCATTTTAATCAAACTTGACTTTTTAGTTCTTATCAATAATTGAAGAAAAGAAAGGGATTCAAATTTCACTTATTAAATGAAATGGGCAGACTCAAATTAGCCGTATTCTATCAAATACGATAGTATGGTAGAAAGATTCATATATTTCTTTCTACCATACTATCTACTATTGTTATTGGAGTGTATATAAGGTGTATTGTAATCCAATCCGGGTTAATTTAATTTTAATAGAGATCAATCTACAATAGTAGCGGGATATAGATATCAATTCTATATTCTATATAATGTATACAGTGCCCCCTATTTCTTTACTTTATCCACCTGTCTTGTATTTAATTTGTGTTGATTCCAACCAATTTGAAATAATTGAAAAGCGACTCATATGATTCTAATTCCTGGCTTGCTGAGTATTTTCAATATGAATCCCGATCAAAAGAATCAAGGGCCTTTTCGATGGGTATCATAAAAGAAAATAAAGTAATCTTTTTATTAGCATTCCGACGAAGAAGTCATTGATCGATCAGTTGACAGATGATCTATGGAAACTTCTTCGGATTTCGAAAAAAGGGGGCGGATTAGTAAACCTCTTTTAACGTTTGAACAGCGAGTTCAATAAAACAAGTACAACATAAAGAAAATTTCCAAAATATTAAAACAAACGGGAAGTGCGCAATATGTGACTCGCCCAAGATAATATTTGTGTAGTATCTCGTTAGAGAACTACGATATCTGTGTTCTTTCATGTGTATCTATGTAATGTAATAACAGAACTATTTTCTCGTTGAATAAAAAAAAGTTCAACTTTTCGGTCCCTATCTAATTTTAGTAAGAGTCGGTTCATCAAAATAGAAAATTGCTCAAGAATTCCGTTGGAATAAATTTACTACCGTTTGTGTTTCTTTTACTTTAGTATTCTGGATTCTTTTTACTTTTGAAATACAAACACGGAAATAATTGAAATAGTTGTTTGATTGAAAGAGTATTCTTCAACTCTATTATTCATAATAATATTACTACACTAAAACCAAAGAGAATTTTGAAATGCAGATATTTTTTTTTATTTCTATTTCAATTTAAAAATTGAATTTTAAATTGAAATAGTGTTGAAAGAGTGAAATTTCAACGAGAAAAAGCTTTTCAGAACTGAACAATTTATATAAAAAAAATGGATACTGTTTAATTCCTAAACTCCATTCCAATTAGTAGTACTTCTAGAGTCCACTTCTTCCCCATACTACGAGTGAAAGGGAAAATGTAAAGACTACCATTAAAGCAGCCCAAGCGAGATTTACTATATCCATGTGAATTATGTCCCCTATCTCTATGAAGGAATTCTTGAATTATTGTTCACTAATAAATAATAGTGGAATCACTGTCGCAGAGTCAAAAATTCTGCCCTAACATCCTTGATGAAACAATCCAATAAATCCAATTCTAACTTCTAAGCTAAGGGGTCTTATAAGATTTCTAGTATAATCAGAAAAGATTAAGAACAAGCCAAATAAATAGGCCGAGACCCTTTGGAAGTCTCAAAGAAATGCTACTAAATGTGTAGCAATATATGTAGAAATAAGAAAAATCTATTCTTTCTTTTATTGCCTTATTCTTTTATTGCCTTATTAAGTTAAGTAAAAAGTATAAAAAAATCGAACAAAGGTAGATCACTACCCGGCCCATACCCTATTTTTTCCCATTTTGTTTTGATCTAACCCTTAGCGTCTCCTTATTGTCTCTATGAAACAATCGGAGGACGCCCTATTATCTTCTGTTCTTACCTCGAGGTTAACGAAAAAAGGTATATTTAAGTAAAAGCCAATTACTCATTTAATCGAATTAATATTGATTGAATGCCGGAGTACTCAAAGACGTTGATGAATATCGATACAAAATATCTTCTGGCCTTTCCGCAACTAAAAACGGAATTCGATTTCT